GACTTATGATAGAATCCGCCTTGTTTATCTTGACGAAATGGGCGGAATAGCTATTCCAATGCCAAAAATGTTCACGATGTTCAGTAGCTTTTCGATGGCTTCCCTTGCATTACCAGGTATGAGTGGTTTTGTTGCCGAATTGATAGTATTTTTTGGAATAATTACCGGCCAAAAATATCTTTTAATTCCAAAACTACTAATTACTTTTGTAATGGCAATTGGAATTATATTAACTCCTATTTATTCATTATCTATGCCACGCCAGATGTTCTATGGATACAAGCTATTTAACGCCCCGAAGGATTCTTTTTTTGATTCTGGACCGCGAGAGTTATTTCTTTCGATCTCCATCTTTTTACCCGTAATAGGTATTGGTATATACCCCGATTTCGTTCTTTCATTAGCAGTTGACAAGGTCGAAGTTATTCTATCTAATTTTTTTTATAGATAATTGGATGACTGAAATAAAAAAACCTATGTTTGTTTTTAAAAACATTCTTGGACAATGAAAAAAAGAAGACTTTTTTTCTTCTCTTAACTTAAGAATTAAGTAAAAACAATGAAATTGAACTACATATGGTAGAAAACCGTGTGAATCATCAATACAATATTTGATTCACACGGTCCGCATGCTGGTTCATACAATGCGTCGCCCGCTCTTGTATTTGTAATAACTTGTCTTGAATTCAATTAAATGTTGATGGAAAAGAACCATAACTATGTAACCCTATTCCTAATAGATTGACCCCAAAATAGCATATCCAAATTATAAGAAAACCTATAGACGCTACAATTGCAGAATTTGGACCCCGCAAATTTCTATTTGTTCGAGTATGTAAATAAATTGCAAATACGATCCAAGTAATAAATGCCCAAGTTTCTTTTGGATCCCAATTCCAATAGGACCCCCACGCTTCATTAGCCCATACCGCTCCCGAAAGGATTCCTATGGTTAAAAAAGTAAATCCTAAACTAATAACCCGATAACTCCAATAATCCAATTGTTGAATCAATTGGGACCTGTAATAATTTTTAGCACAAAAAAACGAAGTATTTTCGACAACATTTTCACCCAAGAAAAATGACTCGTTTAAAAAACCATTGCTCTTATAAAAAAGCTTTCTGTTTTTTCGAAATGTAATCACTAGAAGTGCTACTGATAATAACGATCCACATAAAAGGGCTGCATAGCCCAATATCATCATACTTACGTGCATTATTAACCACTCAGATTGAAGAGCAGGTACTAATATTCCAGATTGGTGTATTTCAGTTAAAATACCTGAAGTAGCAAAGCCTTGGGTCAAAATAGCACTTGGTCCAGTTATTTTACTTAAAATTAAAACATTTTTTTTGAAATATGGAATTATATGAATAAGGGAGAAACTCCATGAAAGGAAAATTAATGATTCATATAAATCGCTTAGTGGGAAATGTCCTGAAGAAATCCAACGAGTAACTAATAATCCTGTTATACAGAAAAAAGTAACTATTATGCCCTTTTCTGACGAATCGTATAGTTTTACAATTTCATCGACTAAAAAGGTTATCAAATGAATTGTAATTACAATTGAAACGATCGAAAAGGAAATGTGAGTTAATATATGCTCTAAGGTTGAAAATATCATAAAAAATCTTAAAAAAGAAGAGTCCCTTAATTACATAATTATAAAATGGAAATCGGGAATTGAATTCATTATAAGATCTATTTATCCTTTTTAGAAGATGCTATGCCGCCACTCGGACTCGAACCGAGATGCATTAGCACTGCTTCCTAAGAGCAGCGTGTCTACCAATTTCACCATAGCGGCTTGTCTTGAACTCATAATAGCCTATGAATAAGCAATCGTCGAGATTGAGTAAGCTATTTTAGTTTAGTAATGATTCAAATGGATCAATAACAATAAAAAGTTGTTCAAATAGGAATTTGAGGTTGAAGGTTCATTATTTTTGATTTGAGTTTAGAGTCTTAGTTTTTTTTATTTAACCTGGGACTTTCCTATATTTTATACTTTCCTCGAATTCAACTCTTGTAACTAAACCGTTCTATACTCAATTAAGGAATAGAGTTCAAAAAGTTTTTGTTTTCATTGTTTAAGCAGCAATTTCTTATTTTTTTTTCATAAATCTAAAATAAAACAAAAAAGGGATTTTGACGACAAAATAGAAAGAAAAGAACCAATTTTGCATCGCTAAAAATTCACAATTAGTCATACAAAATTTCATTAAGCAATTTTCTCTATTGGGTTAAGGGCAAGATATACATGGGGGTCTATATAATAATTCAGAGAAAATAAAAAGTGAGAAAGTTCGAGAAAACAAAAAGGTTTCAAAATAGAATCAATTACTTTCAATGAGTTCTTAACTTTCACTAAAGATTTTTATATACGTTCTTCTATAGATATGCAAATATAGAATTTTATTTGCATTTTATTCTGCAAATAGGTCGATGGGGAAAATAAAACTCCCCACCTTGGAATAGAAATGATCTTTATTCGAA